AATTGAAATGGAGAAATTGAAAATAAAAAATACTGAATAAACACTGATTAGTTATGTATCATTTTTTATTTTCTTGTGTAATTAGGAAAACAAAATTTGATATTCAAATCCAAGACTCATTCATGAATTTGCAGCCAGGAGTCAATAGTTCATGGTTCAAATTTGCCATCAACTTGTTTTTTTAAAATACACATTTTACTTTTCAATAGAAAAATGAGGGGAAGTTTTTAGGCACTGTGTTTGTGTGTTTTGAGATACTATAGAATCAATCGAAGAAGTGGATCAAATTAAATCAAAAAAAGGCCCTTATTTTCGGAAAAGAATTAATAAAAAAAGGCTTCAATATACAAGTACAAAAAAGTGGTTCAGTAATCCAACCTTAAGCAGAAAAATTTCCATCTATTTTTTTTGTATTATTTTGGCGACATGGCCGAGTGGTAAGGCGGGGGACTGCAAATCCTTTTTCCCCAGTTCAAATCCGGGTGTCGCCTGATCAATAAAAGACTCGAAATCTCTTATTATGTTCTGTTGATATATAACTCACCCCTTTTTCCCCGGCAGCAGAAACGGATTGTTCATTCGGCCTGGGTGTTTTCTAAAAGATTATAATTATAGTAAATCTTTGCATCTAGGATTAAAAAGATTCTAATGGTGGAAGGGCTATCACGACTTCCAGATCCCCTCTCCTCTATTCTACTACTAATGTAGTGTATACTGGCTAAGTCTTGAATTCCGTTGGATAGACCAGATACGAAATCTAATTAAATTAGCAGTTTAGTTGTGTAAAGACCGGAAGAGCCTTTATATACAATACATATACTTAAATATACTTAATAAATAATAATAATAAGAGTACTTACTATATATCTATACAGACTCACGAGAATTTATGAGCGTTCACATTCAATATTAGACTGAATGGAGAATATAATTAACTTATATAAAGATAAAAACGGGCAAAAAGAACAGGCCTTATTATTCCTATATGTTCCATTCGTAACATTCCATTAAGGTGTCATTGCCTATTTTACTTGTGTTTAGTCTTTCCCAATTAAAAGTCGTATAGGAATTTAGTAGAAGTTATTGGGATTAGTTCATCAACAGTGTTCGGTCAGAGTCCCTTTTTGACTCTGCGCCGTTGATTCGACTATTATTAATGAGCAATAATGTAATAATTCCTTCATAGAGATAGGGGACATAATTCACATGGATATAGTAAGTCTCGCTTGGGCTGCTTTAATGGTAGTCTTTACTTTTTCCCTTTCACTCGTAGTATGGGGAAGAAGTGGACTCTAGAGGTACTACGAATTGATTGAGGAATCAAACCATATCAATTGTTTTCTAGATCGTTCTGCAACATGTTTTGAATTATTTAAAAAATATCTTCATTTATTACCTTACATTGGATTCTAGTGGAGTAATGTATTTTATGAATAAAATTCTTTCAATCAAAGAGATATTTCCAGGATTCCCATATTTGTATCTCGAAAGCAAAGGGATACAGATTATTGGAATTTTATTCCAACCAAATTCGTCCTAAATTTTCTATTTCAATGAACGGGCTCTTCCCATAATTTTAGTTTTAGATGGATACTAGAGAAGGCCCGACCCCCCTTTTTTGTTTCCCTCTTTACTTTACTTTTTCCTGCTCAAAAAGAAAATTTTAAAGAAAATTTTTAAGTGTATACACGATTTCTATGAGAAAAAATTAGGCATAGTAGTTGTATAACAAGAGAGTATGCATAATAAGATCTTGACTTGGGAGTCACATATTGCGCACTTACCGATTCTTTTATTATTTTTTTTTTTTTTCGAAATTACATTTTGACTTTATCAGGGTTTCAAGCATTAAAAATTTGTGAGGTTTATTATTTTATTATTATTATACTTATTCCCTTTTAAAATACGAAGAAGTGACCATAGAACTCCTGTCAATGGATCAATCCAGTTTTTCTTAGGAATGCTAGAAAAAATATTACGATATTACGGCTCTTTAATAGATGCCGCTAATGCTTTTTCCTTCGTTGATTCTTTCGATAGATCACGAGACTCAGATTGCAAATAAAAAGAAATCGATAAATTATAACTAGAAAGTAAGACAAGACAGTTTTTTAATATTGATCAAAAAAAAAATGTATAAAAAAAAAGAGAATTGGTTCTATGTAAATTCCATATATTATCTTGATATTTACATTACATATATCAAGATAATATTGTAGATTGATCGACACGAAGTCCCTGTCTTTATTATAAAGTAATTTATACACTACACTAAAAATAATAGATATGGTAAGAAAGAAATATATATATTTCTTTCTTACTATACTATAGTATCGGATCTGATAGAATACTGTCGATTCTAGTCCGTTCATTTCATTTAAGACACCAAATTGGAATAATTTTCCCTTTTTTATTCAATCTTTGATAAGAACTCAGAAGTAAAGTTTTATTCAAATTTATTAATCCTTTTTATTTTGATTTTGACTTTCTGTTTTTACAT